TCTGACTTTGACTCTGACTCTGACTTTGACTCTGACTCTGGCTCTGACTCTGGCTCTGACTCTAAATCTGACTCTGGCTCTGAATCTGAATCTAACATCTCTTCATCTGCAAAGAGGTTTCGACGTAAGACCTTAAGGACCGGATCTCGGAATATGAAAACGGATGGATCTGGAGGGTTCCAAATGAATTGGCTTATTCGAAAAAAGCCTTTTTCTCTGAAAAATCTATTTCGTACCCAGTACCGCGCGATTCTCTCCCAAAAGGAAAGGAGCGCTTCCTCATCCCCCTCATCCTCATCCTCATCTTGTTCTTCGGAATATTCCTCTCGTGCACGGGCCAGCATCGTTTGGAAGAGCTCAAAATAATCCAGTTCAGGCTCCGCTTCACGAGGCCACCTGTCCAAAAATGACTTGGCCCAATAGGGAAATTCCAATTCATCGGTCCTTTCGAAAAAATCAAATAGATTGAAACCAGGGCGCCATATTCTAGGAGACCCAATTATGTTATGGAATAAACGCGCCTCTGCCCTATTCAGATTCAGGAGGAGGGATCTTCCTCCTTCCCTGTCTACAAACCTCGGGCCGCCATCTTCTTCAAATTCAAACTCCGATCCGCCTTTTTCTTCAAACTCCGATTCGCCTTCTTTTTCATCGAGAAATTTCCGATCAACGATACAACAAGATCCATTTTGCATCATATCTAACGGATTCCTTGGTTCGGACCGAAGAAGCAATGTCACTCGATCATTATCAAACTGACTGCAATCTTTTTCTGTCCGTGAGGATCCCACCAGAGCGACTTCTAGTTCTAATAGGCCATTAACTAGAGCAGAATCCTCCCGACCGAATTTAAAGAAAGCGACGCGCCTTCGATCACGGGGTTTGAGTGTAGACCAAGTATCTTGAGCGACCGATCCGGCAGAAAAACTCAAAAGATAAAGAAGTATCGTTAATCTCTTCATGCTCATTTCAAGTTCGAAGTACCATTTGTACAAACAAGAATCCCCCGCTATAAGGAAGTGTCTAATTAGAAAGATAGATATAGGATCTATGGGGTAATTACTTAAGCAATAACCTAGAAGTACATTATGTGCAACAGCCCTTCCTATCTGATAGAAAACGACCCCATGACTCCCAGCCGGTCTTACCCGGTATCGATGCTCCCAAATTGGTCTATGAAGAGCGAGTCTAATTGTATTAGTGTCTATAATTGATTTCTTCTGTGAAAGACTAATTAATTGGGCCTCATTGGTAAGTGCTACAAGATCTCGTGCACAGGGATCTATGGTTATGGACCCGAATCCGTTAGTATGGAACTTTTCCAAGTGAAATCCCTTAGTATAGGAAAGAATGAAAAAGTTCTTTCGCCGTTGTGAAAGAAGAGGCTTTCGCATCTTAATGCATGTATTGAATTTATTCGTAGCTATTAGACGGGGATCCATTTTTTTGGGAATATGAGTCGAAGCAATAACAAGAAAATTTCTAGTGGAACCTCTTTCACAATCTCCGTAGATATAGTTCTCTAATAGACCGAGGGATAAGTAATTCGACTCCTCCACAGACATATCATGAATGTTTGGAATCCATAGTATGCAATGGGACATTGCTTTTGCGAATTCTAATCGAATTAATTGTAATTGAAAGGTGGCATCAAACGGGTCATTCTTTTCTGCTGTCGCCGCTTTATATATAGGTGGCGCTTCCATCATAGTTACCCACAGCCCCATATCAAAATCAAAGTCAGCACCGATATCGCCAATATCATCAAAATCGTCATCATCAAAATCGTCATCATCAAAACCATCATCATCAAAAAGATCAAAAAAGCCGTCCTCAAGCTCATACATCTCATCATCGTCAGTTATAAAGTTGTCAGGCTCGACATCCCGAAACTCGTCCGTAAATAACATAATGAAAGGAAAATAGGAGTTTTTCGCTAGGTATTTGACCAAACAGGATCGTCCAAGTCCTTTAGAACCTATCACTAAAATATTCCTAGAAGGGGATAGGACTGAGCGAAACGAAAAGAGTATTGGTCTTGCGTGAGGATGAGATATGAAATGAGAACTATGAGTCCCACACGAGGTTTGTAAATAAGCGAGTATCTGATAATGAGCAAGGAAGATCCGTTTTTCTGCTAAACAGGATCTATTGAACTCATAATTCATTAGATACTTTTTATGAATGTCAACTAAGCATCGTAAGTAAATTGATCCCGGTTGTTCAGTCATTTGATAACCATAGTCGTTTTTTGATAAATGATCACTATGAGTATGAGTCAGACTCCATAGAATTGGATCTATCCTTTTTTTTGTCGTTAAGGTGAAGAAATGAGCCAAGAATTGTTCTTCCTCCTCATCAGCATCAATCCATTCACTGTTCTCAAACAACCAGGATTCTGTTTTATCATCAATCCAATCAACGTTCATGAGTGACCAAGATTTTATTTGCTCAGAAAAAAAATCACCGTTCTTGTTCTTTTTTATTTTTATTATCAATG